CTACTTACACGAGCCCATATCCTTGCTTTTCGATCAATCTCTAACTCTAATCTTCCTCCCCAATCTGATATTATGGTGCCGGTATAGACCGAAATTCCGTTATGGTCCAATTCTGACCGATAATAGATACCTGGGCTTTGCAATATTTGATTGATTACAATTCTGTATATTCCATTTACTATAGAAGTTCCCAGGGAATTCATTAGAGGAATGTTTCCAATAAAAATTATTTGTTCTTGGATATCCCTACTGTTTTTCCAAATTAATCCCGCGGATATATATAATTCAGAGGAATATGTAAGTGATTCATATACAGCATCGTTTTCTTTTATCGAGGGTTCGACCAATTGATATGTTTCCACAAATAATTGAAATTCAATTTCTTGATCTGTATCTTCAATTTTTGGAAACTTAAAAAGTTCTTCTGTTAAGCCCCGATCAATGAATCGACAAAACCCTTCAAATTGTATTTGATTCAATCCGGGTAGTGTAGACATTCCTTCATTTCCAACCCCAAGCATTTTCAATTTCCCCATTTCATTTATTTTATAGAAAATATCCCACGCTGTCATTCTTCATCGAATCACATGAATATATTTAGCAATAATGGAATTTCGGTTCTTTTTACTTTACTGAATCACATGAAATTTTACCTAACTTCGTCTATGAAATACCTATTATGAAAAAAAGAGGAATAAATATAATTTTATACGCAAATTGGATTGGAATTTTGAATAAAACAAACCGATATAATCTATCTAACTTTTAATATAAATCGACACAAATTGATAAATTTCACCTAGACTTCGGGGGATTTTTAAGAATCTCAAAACAAAAATTGAATTCGGGATTTGCTCGGCTCGATGAGATAAAGATAGAATCTAATAAGTAGAAACAATATAGAATTGCTTTTTTTAGCACTTCCCTTTTCAATTGTTCCAAAACTAATTCGAATTCACAAAGAAGAGAGATATTTTGACCTCTTTTTTTATAATTTGAGAATACGATTGTAGTGCGTAAAAAGACTAGGATTTATTAAACATGCATAGATCTAACCCCAGCTATAGCTATCTATGTCTCTTACTTTATTGCAGTAATTCATATTTGTTCGGGACAGCGCGTATGTCGTCTTAATTTCTTTTTTCTATTCATCATCAATTCAATCAATCTATTTAATAAAATTGGCACAAAAATGGAAACACGAGAATTTCTTTAAAATTCCTTATAATATTAGGTATCATATACGAATAAGATACCCGATTCTATCTGTGTAAGAATAAAAAATTATGTTCTGGGTGGGGTTGACATATATTCACGGTTGTTGTTATAATTTCAATTCTAATTGAAATAGAAAAGGATTCTTTTTCAATAAAAAAACCAATATGGATTGGTTATGTATCAATTTCGATTTTTTTCTCTCATTAAGAAAAAACCATTTTATTTTCGATTCAGGAATTTGTCGTTAATGGTTGCGCTTTGTCACGACATTTTTGCTTTTGTGACGGAAAGCTATACGTTTGTTTTTTTTTCAATAGAAAAGGGAGGAGATCCCTTTGAATTTGTATTATTTTGGCGATATGGCCGAGTGGTAAGGCGGGGGACTGCAAATCCTTTTTCCCCAGTTCAAATCCGGGTGTCGCCTGATCGACAAGAGAATTGAAATAGTTTATTCCGTTTTGTTGATCGAGGAAGCAAGTGTGGCAAAAGGACTCTTGAGACTTGTTTGATGCAAAATTCTAAGCATCGGTAGGTTTGTTCTCTAAAATGCTGTAAATCTTTTTGTCTCGAATTCAATGAAAAATTCATTCTAGTAGTGAAAAGGAATCGATAAATCTTGAAATGATAGTCCTTTCATCCCACTACTAATGTAGTGTTCGTCTACAAATTGGGTCTTGAATAAGAAGGGATAGGTTGGACGGGAAATAAAATTCCATTTTTCGTTGGTAGGGTTGAAGAAAAGCCTTGTATACAGACTTATGTAAAGTATATGAACACTTCTACATACATTATTAGTTAGATTAATAATCTAATTAGATTTCTTTTTTATTATTAATTAATTTTTTTATATTTCAATTTCTTTCTTTTCGGTAAGCTCTAGTGAAAGACTTTCAGAGGCTTTTTTCCTATTGTTTTTTGTTTGAGAGAAGAAATCGGGAGACGGTAAGGATTAGATCAAATGCAAATAAGAGAAGAGTATACAAAAGAATCTATCTTGATTCTATATATATATTTTTTTTCACTTAATGAAATGGGGCAAAAGAAAACATAGATCTTTTTTTTTTCTTACTACCTATTAGTCAGATTCATTCCCTTAATACTTCCAAGGATATTTCTAGATATTTTTTATTTATGCATAATAATTTTCAATTCTACTAGAAATCAGATAAGAACTTTTTAGATCTTAGAATTGGATTTATTGAATTGTTTAATCAATGATGTTATCCGGAAATCTTTTTTTGACTCTGTACCAGCGATTCCACTATTATTATAAAATTTTTAGTGAAAAATAAATAAGAAAAAAATACAAGAAAAATTAGTAAACAATAATGAAATAATTCCTTCATATTGATAGCGATAGGAGACAAAATTTACATGGATATAGTAAGTCTTGCTTGGGCTGCTTTAATGGTAGTTTTTACATTTTCCCTTTCCCTTGTAGTATGGGGAAGAAGTGGACTCTAAGGTACCCTTAATTGAGTTAAGGGATCAAACTGTATCAATTGTTTTATAGTATAGCTGGGTTCTTCAATTTTTTAACAATTGAATTTTAGTTATTTGATTAATACTAATTAAATTAATTAATGAAATAATATCTGCATTTTTGAATTCTATTGTATTCCAGTGCTAGAATGTATTCTATGTATAATTTAGAATATGTAGAATATTGAAAATACTCTTTCAATCAAACAAATATTTGAATTGTTACCATCTTCGTATTTTGAAAGTCAAGGGAATAAAAATAATAGGAAATGGATTCCCATTCCAACCAAATTGTTTCTAAGATTTCTATTTCGATGAACTGGTTACGACCAATCTTTTCGAAATATGAAAAACTTTTTTCATAGAATTCACGGAACCCCCGGATCATCTGTCAATTATTTAATCAATTCATTTTTTTCATTTTTTGTCATGCTAAAATACTATATTTATAATTTGCTTAAATATCATACCGAATATGATACCAGAATTCTGAAAAGAATCAGAAATCGAAAAATTCTATATCGATATATATCCATCTATAGATAGTAGATAGTATGAATATGAAAATATCTATTTTTTTATAGATAGATTGGTACATATTAAACCTTTTTATTTTTTCAAATCAATAAAACATAGAGTAAAACATTATCCACTACCATAATCGATAGTATAGTCGAAAGAAATCAAATCTATTTCTTTCGACTATACTATATGGATTTCATAAAATTTTGCTGATGGTAGTCTGATCATTTCATTTCAAACTAAGACCCGAAATTGAAATCCTTTTTTCATTTTTGTTATTCAATCATTATAAATCATTGCATTGATAAGAAATCAGAAGTCATGTTTAAGTAAAATTATTCACTTTGACTTACCGTTTTTACGTAAATTATAAGTAAAAAGGCAGTAGGAACTATAATGAAGAGTGAAGTAGCCATAAATGCGAGAATATTTACTTCCATAATCTCTAGGTTTTCTTTCTCTTTAATTTCTAATAAAATTAATACTTCGGGATTTAATCCCATATAAATTTTCAATCTTTCGGCGGTAAATTCCACGGTATAAATTTTATCTCGATGATATCAAATCGAATCAATATCACGAATAACAATATCTGAGCTATCAAATCGATTCATAGTCGAGAATTAAATAGTATAACATAGGAAGATCTTTTATCCATACCAAATAAAAAAAATTTTTACTTTCTGATGCAATCAAAAATTCCTTATTTTTATTTTTTTTTTAGTTTAAGGTATATATATAAAATAAATAAGAAAGGTTCCGACGAAGAAAGAAAAAAAAAAAAAAAAAGGGGGGGGGGGGGGATCCCTGTTAGAAATGATATTTTTTTGATTTTCTTTATATCCATCGGGACTGACGGGGCTCGAACCCGCAGCTTCCGCCTTGACAGGGCGGTGCTCTAACCAATTGAACTACAATCCCAGGGAAAAAATCGTATCGTATAGCATACATAAATATTCTTACAATTTCATTCAAACCCTTTTTTTCTATTTGTTCTATTTGATTTGAGATTCAACAGTTGTACTGTAACTGAAAGAGGCGGGCTTTTTATATATATTGATATCTATATGAGTCTGCACTTTAGCGAGATCGGCACGGATTACGAGTAATCCGTTCGTTATTGCCAAATCGATTGAAAAATTAATCAATGAAAAAAAAAAAGACTCTTTTTTTTTTACTTGAATGCTTTCCTTATACTTACAGATCCTGTAAGGAATTTAGGAAAATCCTAATTCCTAATTTGTAGAAATTATATGTAATACGGACGTATCCGAGCACATCGGTCATTTTCATAAAACAACAAATGGCGTATATCATTTCATGGTGGATTATCAAATTGTTGGGCCGAGCTGGATTTGAACCAGCGTAGACATATTGTCAACGAATTTACAGTCCGCCCCCATTAACCGCTCGGGCATCGACCCAGGAAGAATCAATTTCAGTCGTTAATGGATAATCCCGCATTGATCCATTTCCTTTCATAGTAACCTACCCCCAGGGGAAGTCGAATCCCCGTTGCCTCCTTGAAAGAGAGATGTCCTAAACCACTAGACGATGGGGGCATACTTGCCCGACCGCCATTCTACTATGTTCATAGTATGAACAGTTTTTTGAAATTGTCAATATAATGGAGTGATATGATTCGATGAAATATTTGAATTAGTGTAGTGGGTACATGTATCCATTAAATGAATTCCGTGTTATGATGAGGATGATTTGAATTCGAATCGGTTTTGAAAAAATTCATTCCATTGATATTTATTTATCAAATTCAATAA